TGCTATGAATGACCCAGTATCGAATACTGGTAATAATATCCGCAAAAGAACGTTCTCCTGTGCTTCCAGACATGTTGAGCTCCGCATATTCTTGTACAGTCAGGGGGGGGCCGATTCCGTAAAAGATTAAATCAGTAAATGGAAATTTACTGAAACCAATCTTTGTGAGATCGTCAATATTGTACCAAGGGTGTTTTTAGAGTATACCGAATCAGTATAGCTATCCTTCTTCTGACACAGCAATGCAATTTCACAATCAATATCGAAATGAAGTGTTAGATAATTTCTTTCTTCTTTTCTTGTTGCTTGTCGATGTAGAATTTTGTACCATTTAATATAAAATTCCTCAAATTCCTGTAGTATAAGGATTTTCTTCAGTTTCTACTGAAGATCAAGTAAAATGTGAATTCGACAGGTTGGTTTCCAATAATTTATGAAGGAGATTCTCATATTCTTACGATTCAATTAGACGTTACATCTAAAAACATACGTTTTGTGGTTGTATAAGATGTTTTTTGTTGGAATCTTTTTTTTTTTTTAGGAATTGGTTGGCCACCCAGTAACAAGTAACAATAGTAGATTCAATGAAAGAAAGAGGAACAACGAATAAATAAAAAACAATAAATATTCGTGATGCACGCATTATTCTATTAGCCCCCCAAGGGGGTCCTTCGTGACCTAATTACAAAGATGGGTCTTTGTAATATGGAAAGATAAAATGTAAAACCCAGTTTCGATTGATCTTATCGTGCGATACTTTTTTCTTTTCAATCGCGAGATTATGTGAATGAACTACTACTGAGTTCGCTTTAAAGTAAAAAAAAAAAGTGCATTAGAAGTGTCGTTCGAAAAAAAAAAATGGATTCGATATTTCGATACAATAAAAAACAATCAAACTTATTTTCCAATTTTATTCCAGAGTGATTCAAAGAGAGTTTCATTTTGTGAATGAAGTTATAAAAAACGTTCTTATTATTACTTTATTTATAATTTCTAATATTCTATATATACATATAGTTAGTTATATACATATATTAGTTCAGTCAACTCAAGAGTTGACCGATGAATCTATTGATTCAAAAGCGTGGGATGGGTAAATGTCACAGATGATTAATTGATTTCTTACTTATGTTACTCGATTTTTATTAGTATCGTCTATAATAATTGATGAATCAAATATTTTCAATTGAATTTATCCTTTCAATTGGTTGGTATTTTTGTTTATCCTCGTATCTTTCAAAAATTGAAACTTAGGGAAGTGCTTTAGAAACATATGTATAAAAAGAACATATTTCATTTAGCCTTTTCATGCCTACTATAACTAGTTATTTCGGTTTTCTACTAGCATCTTTGACTATAACCTCAGCTCTATTTATCGGTCTGAGCAAGATACGACTTATTTGAAATTAATTTAATGAACAATTTATAAAAAAATCTTTCTATGGTAGTTCATATATTCTCCAGTCCCTTACCAATTCTTGGTCATTGAGATGTATAGTCAATACAGATTAATATTTAAGGATAAATATTACCTCTCCCTTCCCCCTTTCAAACAAATTGAAATGATTGAAGTTTTTCTATTTGGAATCGTCTTAGGTCTAATTCCTATTACTTTGGCTGGATTATTCGTAACTGCCTATTTACAATACAGACGTGGTGATCAGTTGGATCTTTGATTAATTAACATCTCGTTTTTTATTGACCTCCTACTTCCTTTAATCCGCGGGAGGTCAAAATTACACTAAAATAATTGAGCAGCAACCTAATTTTGACCTCCCGCGATTAACAAGAACACAGAATCACGCCCTGTAGGATTTGAACCTACGACATCGGGTTTTGGAGACCCACGTTCTACCGAACTGAACTAAGAGCGCTTTATTATCACAATAAATATTTTGTAACCCCAATTTATCTTGCATATATATATACTATAAAAAATAAAAATGAAATATTTATTTAATTATGTATGTACAATTTTATTAATTGATCTCAATTGATCCCTCGTTACTGCTCAGAAGATAAGTAATAGGTAGGGATGACAGGATTTGAACCCGTGACATTTTGTACCCAAAACAAACGCGCTACCAAACTGCGCTACATCCCTTTCAATTGGTCTACAGTGTCATTGTAGAGAATCCCTGTCTTGTTTTCCACATCTTTATTTCCTACATTGATATACGCAAACTATCTTATCATTTCTTCCTTCTTCCTTTTGGTCTCGTATATCATATAACAAACATATAATATGGTAAAAGACTTATATAAAGTATGAAATAAATATGAAATCTACCACAAAAAATTAATATTTTTTAGGAATTTAAGGCGGAAATGGACGTATTTTTTTCTTTTAATAAATATCTATTTTGTACATTTCAATTTGAATTAGGAACTCCGCGTACAAGTGGTAAGTCATTAACTACATATACACATCCGGTCATATATGTATTACCATTATATATTACAAATTACAATAAAATTACAATAACGAATACAGAAAGAGGAGTTTTTAAAATGCGAGATCTAAAAACATATCTCTCCGTGGCACCGGTAGTAAGTACTCTATGGTTCGGGTCTTTAGCAGGTTTATTGATAGAGATCAATCGTTTTTTTCCGGATGCGTTGATATTCCCCTTTTTTTCATTCTAGCTATTGATATGGGAAGGGGGAAGAAGATTAGAGATACAATCAAATATCTGTAACTAATCCCTACCCCTCCCTTCTTTTTTTCTTTGTTTTTTTTTACTTTTCTAAAAAAAAAAAAAAACAAAGAAAAAGCGGTTTCACCCTCAGTGAAACTATGAACTCGGGCTCAGGCTCAAATTAAATTAATAATAGAATGGAAATGCGGTGGTTGGGGCAACAATATCATACAAGATACTTAACTGAAAATGAAATACTGTACGGCAATTAAAAATTAGAAATATAGTTAGAAATCATTATATTACTTATTATTTATTACTATTATTATTTATTACTATATTGATATATTGATTGCAACAAAATATTTCTTTCATAATTTGATTTCGAGTTACCTGCTTCTATTTTTGTGTCCTTTCTTCTTCCTTGCTTCGGGTCGGAAAATTAAAGAATTGAGTGAATCAAAAACCAAAGGAGGTTCATGGCTAAGGGTAAAGATGTCCGAGTAACGGTTATTTTGGAATGTACCAGTTGTGTTCGAAATCGTGTTAATAAGGAATCAATGGGCATTTCCAGATATATTACTCAAAAGAATCGACACAATACGCCTAGTCGATTGGAATTGAGAAAATTCTGTCCCTGTTGTTACAAACATACGATTCATGGGGAGATAAAGAAATAGATCGAACCGATCGCTCGTGTGTCAGTTTTCCAAGGAAGATGCAAAATTACATATTATATATAACAATATATATATATAATTTCTTTTTTAATTTATTTAAATATAAACAAATATTTTAATTTATTTAAATATAAACAAATAAATATAAACAAACCAAATCCTATTTCGATCGGATCAAAGATGATGTAGAATTAAGAAATAGGATTGGGATTTTCAGGATAAGGAATAAACAAACCATGGATAAATCCAAGCGAATCTTTCTTAAATCTAAGCGATCTTTTCGTAGGCGTTTGCCTCCGATCCAATCGGGGGATCGAATTGATTATAGAAACATGAGTTTAATTAGTCGATTTATTAGCGAACAAGGAAAAATATTATCTAGACGGGTGAATAGATTGACCTTAAAACAACAACGATTAATTACTATTGCTATAAAACAAGCTCGTATTTTATCTCCGTTACCTTTTCTTAATAATGAGAAACAATTTGAAAGAAGCGAGTCAACCGCTAGAGCTGCTGGTCTTAGAACCAGAAAAAAAATAGGTTGACTCTTCAATTGAATTGAATCAAAATGAAATTCCAATCCAAACTCAAATGCGGATTGACGTTTTTTTTTTTTGTTCGAAAAATCGTAAAATCGAAATGTCCTGTCGTAAGAAAAAAAATGGGAGAAGAGGAATAAATATTTTTTATTTAACGTCTTTCTTCATTTTGATGACTTTATCATATTTTATCATACTAATTTCTACTCTACCTTCCCAGAGTTCATTCTCCAAGGAACTCCATTTAATCTATTCCAACGGATTCCTTCCAATCTCTTTATTTTATGATCTCATTGGAAATCATATAAAGACAACTCTTATTTAATATAGCTATTTGTGCAAGTATTTTACGATTAAGAAGTAACTGTCTCTTGTACAGATTGTGTATAAATTTACTATAACTTAAGTATACTATATTCTCGCGAATTACTGCATTTATCCGAGTGATCCACAACCGACGAAAATCTCTCTTTTGTCTACCTCTATCCCGATGAGCCGAAACCAAAGCTCTTATTTTCTGTTGAGTAATAGTACGAGTAAGTCTTGAATTAGCCCCTCGAAAGGTTGATGCAAATAAACGAATTTTTGTTCTACGTCTTCGAGCTATATACCCTCGTTTAATTCTGGTCATTGAATAAATGAAACTTTGATGAATAACTAATCGATTTCCTTTCTTTCAGTTATTCCCTTCCCCTAGTCTATTAATAACAAAACGGATTCTTCCAATGTATAAAATTTAAATTCCAATGGCTTTTGCTACTATAACCTTCCCGACCACGATTTTTTTTTTTTCTAGGTGAAATGCCTAGAAAAAATTGTATTGATATTAGGTATCAAAAACACATAAAAGTAGTAAATATAAATGGATATAGTGGGTTCCATCGTTTCTATGGTTACTTCTTAAACGGTGAGGTCCTCTCTATACACCGGAGCCCTTCTTTCATTTAATCAATGTTATTGTTAACTTGTACAGTTCACACTCTTTGGCTCTACCCATAATTATCCAGTACGAGGTCTTTCACAATGAGATCTACTTATACAGTAACGGTATTTAATTATGAAGATTAGCTGAGTAGCTGACCCTGTTAGTCCGTTCTTGCAAGAGTAAGGCATAATTTTTCTGCTTTTTAAAATAGTATTTCCCCTGCTTAATGGATATCATTTGCTATCAATGGAGAATTCTTTCTCATCTTAAATTTAAAACGGAGTTGATTGGATTTGCACCAACGGAAACCATACATTTGATACCACAATAGAAGGATAGATCTTTTTGATTTTTAGATATTGAATGGAGTTCTTCCATTCTAGTCTATTCACTGGTACTGATCGTTGATACTGGATCAATTGTTTTCTTTCTTTTGTCCTAGCCCATGATCTGAACGAGTCGCACATACACCCTAGTACATGTTCCTCGTCGCTGAGGACATCCCCCAAGAGCGGGGGATTTCGTGACATTTCTGATTGGCTGTCTTGTGTTTCTAATAAGTTGTTTAATAGTTGGCATATTGAATCATATACATAATGGGCTGGTTTAGATCGATCTTAACCGGATGATTATGAATTATTTTATTTCTATATTAATAGATTAATGAATAGAATATTAAATCCGGTAAGAAGATAAAATCTCAAATCACCAATTCGTCTTAAATTTTTGTTATTTTTTCTTTTTTATTCAGTCGCTACAAGATCAACAATTCCATGAGCTTGGGCTTCTGTTGCTGACATAAAAACATCTCTTTCCATATCTTCGGATACAACCCATAAGGGTTTGCCTGTCCTTTGTACATAAACCCTTGTGATGGTTTCGCGCATCTTCAAAAGTTCTTCCGCTTCCAAGATAAATTCTCCCGTCTGTGCCTCATAAAAAGAACTAGCAGGTTGATGGATCATTACCCTGATGATATAACATAATAAATGTTTATTCTATCTCGCATGATGATAAGGTGAAGAGATAAAGAATAATAAAATATATAATTGAACAACCGTACAGGCATCTTTTACGCATTGCATACGGCTCTATAATGGAATTCGTTTTTACCTTACTTAAATATCAAATAAATTAAATATAGGGTCTATCAGACTCGGGTTGGTAAATGATCCAATAACCACCCTTCTTTTTGTTTTTGGAGTAGTTCAAAAATACTATGATGGCTCCGTTGCTTTATATATTTATTTCGTCTGTTATTTAGCAATCCCAAAGTTTCTTTTTTTTTTTTTTTCAAATAAAAAAACAAGATTTTTTTTATTTTCATATTCTTTCATAACCTAAATATTGTTAAGAGCCTCCCGGCGTGAAAACAAAAAAGTTTGTGACGCTGAAATAGGCCTCCCGATAGATTAGATAAAATCGGAAATACCTTTTATCTCATACTACTCTTTCGATACATAATTTAAGGGTTAAAAAAATTTATCATATCGAATTCGAAGTGCCATGCTATTATTACTTAATATTAATATTTCATATAGCGCGAAGGCATAGTCTTCTTTTTTCTCTCAAATCAAATAAAAAACTCATTGGCGCCAAGCGTGAGGGAATGCTAGACGTTTGGTAATTTCTCCTCCGACCAGAATAAAAGATCCCATTGAAGCGGCTAATCCCATGCATATTGTCTGTATATCTGGTCGCACAAATTGCATAGTATCATAAATAGCTACTCCGGGTATTACCCATCCGCCAGGAGAATTTATAAACAAATATAGATCTTTGGTATCATCCTCTATACTGAGATATACCATAAGACCAATAAGTTGATTCGAGATCTCGCTATCAACCCCTTGGCCTAAAAAAAGTAATCTTTCTCGATAAAGTCGGTTGATTGGGATAAAGTTGTATCCCTTAGAAACCGTACATGCACCTTTTGATGCATACGGTTCAACAAAAATAACGAAAAAAAAAAAAAAGAATCAATGTGTAGATGTAGATTCTAGCGCTTTCTTTTATTTCTTTTTTTTTTTTTTTTTTCATACCAGGCTTTTAACTTATAAAAAGGGGCTTTTCTTTCATTTTTCAAAAAAGATGGGTTTTGTCCTGTTTTGTTTATCTATAAAAAAAATTACTAAATTTATCTAACTAACTTTTCATTGATGTATTGTTTCATCGAGATACAATCTCAATCGCGATGTAATTTTCTTGTTCCTGAATGGGCTTCTTCAATTTTTTTAGGTTTATGCTCTACTCCGAGTAAAGATCCGCCCGATTTGGATTTGCACATATATGACAAATGCCCCAATACCACGTCCTTTTGCTACGACTTCCTTTTTACAATTTATTTCATGTCTTACAACAGATATTCAATGCATTCATCATATTACTCGATTGATTAACAGTTTGAGATCACTTCTATTATAAATATATAAAGAAATAGAATATGATAGAAATAGTAATCATAAATAGATTTTTTACCGGTTTTTTTCTAAACGGAGCCTGGATACTTCATTTTATTGGCCTAACCAAGATAACCATAAATTATTCTAATTGATAATATTAATCTGTATACCCTCCCGAAAAAATGGATCTAATTGAACTTCACGCTCCAAATTTTTGATAATTCAATCAATCTTTCTTGGGCGAAGGGGAGGATATCTCGATCGGGGAAGAGAATGGGGAAATACCATATGACCCAATATATCTGACAAGTCGCACTATACGTCAATCCACAATGCATCTTCCTCTCCAGGACTTCGAAAAGGTACTCTTGGAACACCAATAGGCATTAAATAAAAGAAAAATTAAGTACTATATCTCACTTTGATGTGAAAGCGTAACAATGGATTTAGTGTCCTACTAATATTGGCCTTTATCATATTTTATCCATAGATTGACTAAGTTTATAAAAAAAGATAAAGAAGACAAAACAAAATGAATAAAGGAAAATTATTACAAATAAGTCCTTTGAATGATGAACAAATATATATATGCATTCACTCATATAAAATGGTATCAACTCCCCTACCATTGCGTATTGGTACTTATCGGGTGTAGAATAGATCTGCTTCTTTTTGTTCCTACGAACAAAATAGTTTCATTATTACTAAAAGTAATTGAAAAGAATCAAACAAATCAAACAAATATTAATTCTTTCCCCAAGATAATCCACTAAAAAGAGGGTCCACAGCATAGTTTTTTCCAATGCAATAAAGTTACATTGTGTCTATTTTTCATTGATAAAGGGGTATTTCCATGGGTTTGCCTTGGTATCGTGTTCATACCGTCGTATTGAATGATCCCGGTCGTTTGATTTCTGTCCATATAATGCATACAGCTCTGGTTGCTGGTTGGGCCGGTTCGATGGCTCTATACGAATTAGCAGTTTTTGATCCTTCTGATCCTGTTCTTGATCCAATGTGGAGACAGGGTATGTTCGTTATACCCTTCATGACTCGTTTAGGAATAACCAATTCATGGGGCGGTTGGAGTATCACAGGGGGTACTGTAACGAATCCGGGTATTTGGAGTTACGAAGGTGTGGCCGGGGCACATATTGTGTTTTCGGGCTTGTGCTTTTTGGCAGCTATCTGGCATTGGGTGTATTGGGATCTAGAAATATTTACTGATGAACGTACAGGAAAACCCTCTTTGGATTTGCCTAAGATCTTTGGAATTCATTTATTTCTATCAGGGGTGGCTTGCTTTGGTTTTGGTGCATTTCATGTAACAGGATTGTATGGTCCTGGAATATGGGTGTCCGATCCTTATGGACTAACTGGAAGGGTACAATCCGTAAATCCAGCGTGGGGTGTGGAGGGTTTTGATCCTTTTGTTCCGGGAGGAATAGCCTCTCATCATATTGCAGCAGGGACCTTGGGCATATTGGCGGGTCTATTCCATCTTAGTGTACGTCCACCTCAACGCCTATACAAAGGATTACGTATGGGAAATATTGAAACCGTCCTTTCCAGTAGTATTGCTGCTGTCTTTTTTGCCGCTTTTGTAGTTGCTGGAACTATGTGGTATGGTTCAGCAACTACCCCGATTGAATTATTTGGTCCCACTCGTTATCAATGGGATCAAGGATACTTCCAACAAGAAATATATCGAAGAATTGGTGCTGGGTTGGCTGAAAATCAAAGTTTATCTGAAGCTTGGTCTAAAATTCCCGAAAAACTAGCTTTTTATGATTACATCGGCAATAATCCGGCAAAGGGGGGGTTATTCAGAGCGGGCTCAATGGACAACGGGGATGGAATAGCTGTTGGGTGGTTAGGACATCCTATCTTTAGAGATAAAGAGGGGCGCGAACTTTTTGTACGTCGTATGCCTACTTTTTTTGAAACATTTCCGGTTGTTTTGGTAGACGGAGACGGAATTGTTAGAGCCGATGTTCCTTTTAGAAGGGCGGAATCTAAATATAGTGTCGAACAAGTAGGTGTAACTGTCGAGTTCTATGGCGGCGAACTCAACGGAGTCAGTTATAGCGATCCCGCTACTGTGAAAAAATATGCTAGACGTGCTCAATTGGGTGAGATTTTTGAATTAGATCGTGCTACTTTGAAATCCGATGGTGTTTTTCGTAGCAGTCCACGGGGTTGGTTTACTTTTGGACATGCTTCGTTTGCTTTGCTCTTCTTCTTCGGACACATTTGGCATGGTGCTAGAACCTTGTTTCGAGATGTTTTTGCTGGTATTGATCCAGATTTAGATGCTCAAGTGGAATTTGGAGCATTCCAAAAACTTGGAGATCCAACTACAAGAAGACAAGTAGTCTGATACAATATGCTTTGTTACTTGTTACTTTTCATTTTTATTTTCTTTTTGTGATTTTGAGATGGGGTACCAGATAAATCTTGATTTGAATCACTGCCTTTTCTTTGACTCTTGTTCTTTATTTATCCGGGAGACGATCCCAAATAAACAGGTATGGAAGCTATAATTGTAAACCACGATCGAATCTATGGAAGCATTGGTTTATACATTCCTTTTAGTCTCAACTCTAGGAATAATTTTTTTCGCTATCTTTTTTCGAGACCCGCCTAAAGTTCCAACTAAAAAGGTGAAATGATTTGTCATTATCTCAATTGAAGTACGGATCCTCCCAATATTTGGAGGATCCGTACTTCAACTAGTCCCCGTGTTCCTCGAATGGATCTCTTAGTTGTTGAGAGGGTTGCCCAAAAGCAGTATATAAGGCGTACCCAGTAAAACTTACAAGTAAACCAGATAAAAAGATGGCAACTAGGGTTGCTGTTTCCATGATTATATAGTTTTAAGACATTATAAAGTTTTAAGACCACAATGGATCTATGATAAGATCATTTATTTACAACGGAATGGTATACAAAGTCAACAGATCTTACTGAATATAAAATATTATGGCTACACAAACCGTTGAGGGTAGTTCTAGATCTGGCCGCCCAAAACGAACTAATGCGGGGAGTTTATTGAAACCATTGAATTCAGAATATGGTAAAGTAGCTCCTGGGTGGGGAACTACTCCTTTGATGGGTCTCGCAATGGCTCTATTCGCGATATTCCTATCTATTATTTTGGAGATTTATAATTCTTCCATTTTACTGGATGGAATTTCAATGAATTAGATTCACAAGAACCATTAACTGGCTTTTTCAATACAAAGTGAAGCGTTTAGGTTTCTGATTTTTATCCCATTCTATTTTGGTAGTTTGACCGTGGAATTTCTTTGTTTCTGTATTTCCGGAATATGAGTGTGTGACTTGGTATAAATGATCCTATGGATAGTACAGAGAATGGGTCTGTCATCTTGATAGAGATGGTTTTACTTCGTCGGATATTCATTCTAGTATCTGGAGCACGGAATATATGAAATAGATTACTATTAGAACTATGATTCATACTTAATAGTCAGACCTCGTGTCCGGACTTCAAAATTTTTTTTCAAAGAGTTAGAAGTTATAAATAGAAATATTTTTATTCTTTCAAACTTTCGTTTATGCTTATTTTGATCAAAGGACAAAACAAAGGTTTCTTTGGTTTGGATTTTTAGTCATTATATCTATTCATTGAATAAGTGATGATCCAATGGTTCTTACTCAGGGAATTTTGGGACTTAGACTTAGTTTGAAAGGGTTTTATTGAATCATCGTGGTTTTAGTATGAATCTGAGGTTTTAATCAATTCATAGGGTCTTAACAAGAGAATTCCTATCAATAATAAAGAAAACAGCAGTAAAGCCGCATTACACATAAATAACACCAAAGAAAATAGGTAAATAGAAGATTCAAGAGGCCTATAACGATCAATATATAGACGAATGAGCCGACTTGATTTTTTGGCATTATAACCACAAAGAAGAGCTTTCGGATTTTTATTCTTTAGTATCTTCAAAAAAAAATTGAATCATAAATCATAGAATTAATAAATTTCAAACTTTATATTACACACATCCGTTAGAACTAGTATTTGGGTGTTTCTGTTTGAGCCGTACGAGATGAAATTTTCATATACGGTTCTCCGGGGGGGTCCCCTTGATTTACCTATCTCAATAAAATCTATGATTGGTTCGAAGAACGTCTTGAGATTCAGGCAATTGCCGATGATATAACTAGTAAATATGTTCCTCCTCACGTCAACATATTTTATTGTCTAGGGGGAATTACGCTTACTTGTTTTTTAGTACAAGTAGCTACCGGGTTTGCTATGACTTTTTATTATCGTCCGACCGTTACGGAGGCCTTTGCTTCTGTTCAATATATAATGACTGAAGCTAATTTTGGTTGGTTAATCCGATCAGTTCATCGATGGTCGGCAAGTATGATGGTCCTAATGATGATCCTGCACGTATTTCGCGTGTATCTCACCGGCGGCTTTAAAAAACCTCGTGAATTGACTTGGGTTACAGGTGTGGTTTTGGGTGTATTGACCGCATCTTTTGGTGTAACTGGTTATTCCTTACCTCGGGACCAAATTGGTTATTGGGCAGTAAAAATTGTAACAGGCGTACCAGACGCTATTCCTGTAATAGGCTCGCCTCTGGTAGAGTTATTACGCGGAAGTGCTAGTGTAGGACAATCCACTTTGACTCGTTTTTATAGTTTACACACTTTTGTATTACCTCTTCTTACCGCCGTATTTATGTTAATGCACTTCCCAATGATACGTAAGCAAGGTATTTCTGGTCCTTTATAAAGAATATATACCATCTTGTAATCAATCATCTATCACTTGGGGTAGGAACACTAGTATTTCATTGCTACAAATATGGATTATTGAAAAAAAAAAATAAGACATGTATTGGGATATTTCTCTTCAACTCTACAAAAATGTATTATTTTTTTGACACTCATAGTTGAAGTGAATTTTCCGAAGATAAAATGGATTATGGGAGTGTGTGACTTGAACTATTGATCGGGCCTTGCAGATATATGTCCTTATCTATCTGCCGCATTTGAATTCACAACAAAAAAATGTGTCTTTGTTCCAACCACCGCGTAAGCCCCATACAGAAGATAGGCCGGTTCGTTTGAAGAGAATCTTTTCTATGATCAGACCCGATCATGTCGTGTATGATATGAACAGGCTCCGTAAGATCCAGTAGAATAAGTGATTGACATAATCCGGATTATGTTTTATATATTTCACTTACTAAATAGTATAGAAATGTATTCATTTCCTCTGCATTGACTCGATTTATGATACTATCGGAGTGAAACAAGGGATCTAAAGA